ACAAAAAAAATTTCATTATGTGAATCGAAAACTTAACATTGCTATCACAAGAATTGCAAAACCTTACGGGAACCCTAATATTCTTGCAGAATTTATAGCCGGACAATTAAAAAATAGAGTTTCATTTCGAAAAGCAATGAAAAAGGCTATTGAATTAACTGAACAAGCGGATACAAAAGGAATTCAAGTACAAATTGCAGGGCGTATCGACGGAAAAGAAATTGCCCGTGTCGAATGGATCAGAGAGGGCAGGGTTCCCCTACAAACCATTCGAGCTAAAATAAATTATTGTTCCTATACAGTTCGGACTATCTATGGGGTTTTGGGCATCAAAATTTGGATTTTTATAGACAAGGAAGAGGAATAAGAAAACTTTCATTGTTTTTTCCTTCTATCTATTGATAGAAGGAAAAAGGGAGAAACTCGTTCATTCTTTTTCCTACCAATCAAACTAATTCTTAATTCTATAGGGTTGAATAAAAATTCAATTGACCTTTTGATATAATTGCTATGCTTAGTGTGTGACTCGTTGGTTTTTTTTTAGGGTTAGGGTTACAAAAAACCGACCCGATAGTATGAAAACCAATTCATCACTTCATATTATCTGGATCTAAAGAACCAGTCAAGATATGTTAAATAAGTCATATCTTTGTAGCAACTGAAATAATTAAACTTTTTTAAAGCAAAATTACAGAAGAAAGGTGTGGATAAATGGAAGGATGAGAGAAAGAGAGAAAAAGAATATCAATGATATAGAATTCTAATATGGAAGGTCTGTGGGTTATCTCATAAAAGACAATGTAATAAAGCATCAATACTAATTGATTCATACATAATGAAATTTTCAAGGAATTTCTGATAGAAGAGAAGAAAAAACTCAAGAGCTTCGAGTCAATAAAGACTAAGAAGGTTGACTCAAGAATAAATTGGATTATGAGCTCCGTTGTAGAATTCTGACCTAATCATTTAGTACAAAGTGGTGGAAACGAAGGAACCTGTGAATGCAAAAGATTTTATTAAACAAATGAATCTTAATAATTCACTAGTTAGGATGGCGAAATGAACCGGAAATTAATTCATCTATTCGGAAAAGTGACGAACAAGTGCTAGGACTGAAATAGAGATTGCAAGAGTCAATATTCGCCCGCGAAAACTTTCTTTTTTTGAATTGGTAAACTCGGATAAAGGACAAAAGACAATAAAGATTTATTAGGACGTTAGAAAAAAATAAAATCTTTTCTAAAAATGTTCTAATAGCTATTCAAATTAATTGAAATTCAATTTTGAATCCTTTTATTCGCGAGGAGCTGGATGAGAAGAAACTCTCACGTCCAGCTCTGTAGTAGAGATGAAATTCCGAAACAACCATCAACTATAACCCCAAAAGAACTAAATTCCGTAAACAACATAGAGGAAGAATGAAGGGAATATCTTATCGAGGTAATCATATTTGTTTCGGTAAATATGCTCTTCAAGCACTTGAACCCGCTTGGATCACATCGAGACAAATCGAAGCAGGTCGCCGAGCAATGACACGAAATGCACGCCGTGGTGGAAAAATATGGGTCCGGCTCTTTCCAGATAAACCAGTTACAGTAAGACCTGCTGAAACACGTATGGGCTCAGGGAAAGGATCCCCTGAATATTGGGTAGCTGTTGTTAAACCGGGGCGAATACTATATGAAATGGGTGGAGTAACCGAAAATATAGCTAAAAGGGCTATTTTAATAGCAGCATCCAAAATGCCTATACGAACTCAATTTATTATTTCGGGATAAAAATATAGAACCGACAGAAATGAGTCTTGGGGATGAAACAAAATCGCAGGTTTCTTTTTTTAGACTTAGACAAACAATATTTCTTTTATTTTTTTTCATCCTTTGCATTGGAAGAATAGACTCAAAAATTTATATGATTCAACCTCAGACCTATTTAAATGTAGCGGATAACAGCGGGGCTCGAAAATTGATGTGTATTCGAATCATAGGAGCTAGTAATCGCCGATATGCTCATATTGGTGACGTTATTGTTGCTGTGATCAAAGAAGCAGTACCAAATATGCCCCTAGAAAAATCAGAAGTAGTCAGAGCTGTAATTGTTCGTACCTGTAAAGAACTTAAACGTGACAGCGGTATGATAATACGATATGATGACAATGCTGCAGTTGTAATTGATCAAGAAGGAAACCCAAAAGGAACTCGCATTTTTGGGGCAATCCCCCGCGAATTGAGACAATTAAATTTTACTAAAATAGTTTCATTAGCTCCCGAAGTATTATAGAAGTATTATAAAATAAAAAGAGATCTGATATTTTTGGGGTATTTGAAAAGAAATAGTTTAAGAACTAGATTAATTCGTAGCTTGTGTTTCGCGTATATACCTTAAAAATTTTATATTCATAAACCAATAAAAAAACATGTTAATTATATCCAATTTTGAGACACCAAAAGTTTGAGTTCATCATGGGTAGAGACACTATTGCTGAGATAATAACCTCTATACGAAATGCTGATATGGATAGAAAAAGAGTTGTTCGCATAGCATCTACTAATATTACCGAAAATATTGTTAAAATACTTTTCCGAGAAGGTTTTATCGAAAACGTCAGAAAACATCGAGAAAAAAACCAAAAATTTTTAGTTTTAACCCTGCGACATAGCAGGAATAGGAAAAGACCCTATAGGAATTTGTTAAATTTAAAACGGATCAGCCGACCCGGTCTACGAATTTATTCTAACTCTCAACGAATTCCTAGAATTTTAGGTGGGATAGGGATTGTAATTCTTTCTACTTCTCGGGGTATAATGACAGATCGGGAGGCTCGACTAGAAGGAATCGGCGGAGAAATTTTATGTTATATATGGTAATCCATTTAATATCCAAATGAAATCCGAAACCTCTTCCTATTTGTAAAAAAAAAAAAGATAAGGGGGTGAGTTGTCTAATATCGTTTCTCCTCCATTAGTTGATACCTCAAGGGGGCTTTACCTGGAATGAAAGAACAAAAATGGATTCATGAAGGTTTAATTACTGAATCGCTTCCCAATGGCATGTTCCGGGTTCGTTTAGATAATGAGGATCTGATTCTAGGTTATGTTTCGGGAAAGATCCGGCGTAGTTTTATACGGATACTTCCCGGAGATAAAGTCAAAATTGAAGTAAGTCGTTATGATTCAACCAGAGGACGTATAATTTATCGACTCCGAAACAAAGATTTGAAGGATTAGGTGATTTTTATTCAATACGATTCAAGATAAAAAATTCCAAGAAACCTATTTTCTATCGAGAAGTAGATTCAGAATTAAGATAAGGAATGACAAATATGAAAATAAGAGCTTCCGTTCGTAAAATTTGTGAAAAATGTCGACTAATCCGTAGACGGGGTCGCATTAGAGTAATTTGTGCCAATCCGAGACATAAACAAAGACAAGGATAAAGGGATAATCAGACTCACTAAAGAGCTCAGCGTACAAATACAAATAAAGAATCTGTTTTGACATGAAATGGATATATCCATATATTTCTGACTCATATTTATGAGATGATACAATATGGCAAAAGGTATACCGAGAACTGGTTTACGTAGAAATGTACGTATTGGTGCACGTAAAAGTGCACGTAAAATACCAAAGGGAGTTATTCATGTTCAAGCAAGTTTCAATAATACCATTGTTACAGTTACAGATGTACGAGGTCGGGTGGTTTCCTGGTCCTCGGCCGGTACTTGTGGATTCAAGGGTACAAGAAGAGGGACACCCTTTGCCGCTCAAACTGCAGCATCAGTTGCTATTCGTACAGTAGTAGATCAAGGTATGCAACGAGCAGAAGTCATGATAAAAGGTCCCGGTCTCGGAAGAGACGCCGCATTACGAGCTATTCGTAGAAGTGGTATACTATTAACTTTTGTACGGGATGTAACCCCTATGCCACATAATGGCTGTAGACCTCCGAAAAAAAGACGTGTATAGAAATAAACAGTGAAGAAATTTCAAGAGAAACAAGAGAAATAAATAATTCAATCAAAAAAAATATTATTACTATGGTTCGAGAGAAAGTAACAGTATCTACTCGGACACTACAGTGGAAGTGTGTTGAATCAAGAACAGACAGTAAACGCCTTTATTATGGTCGATTTATTCTGTCTCCACTTATGAAAGGACAAGCCGACACAATAGGCATTGCGATGCGAAGAGCTTTGCTTGGAGAAATAGAAGGAACATGTATCACACGTGTAAAATCTGAGAACGTCTCCCACGAATATTCTACTATAACGGGTATTCAAGAATCGGCCCACGAAATTATAATGAATTTGAAAGAAATTGTATTGAGAAGTAATCTATATGGAACTTGTGACGCGTCTATTTGTGTTAGAGGTCCTGGATATGTAACTGCTCGAGATATCATCTTACCACCTTATGTAGAAATTGTCGACAATACACAACATATAGCTAGCTTGACAGAACCAATAAATTTACGTATTGGATTAGAAATTGAAAGAAATCGCGGATATCTTATAAAGATGCCACATAACTTTCAAGATGGAAGTTATCCTGTAGATGCTGTATTCATGCCTGTTCGAAACGTGAATCATAGTATTCATTCCTATGGAAATGGGAATGAAAAACAAGAGATACTCTTTCTCGAAATATGGACAAATGGCAGTTTAACTCCGAAAGAAGCACTTCATGAAGCCTCCCGGAATTTGATTGATTTATTTATTCCCTTTTTATATAAGGAAGAAGAAAACTTACTTTTAGAGGACAACCAACATATGGTTCCTTTATCCCCCTTTACTTTTCACAATAAATTAGATAAAGTCGGAAAAAACAAAATAGCATTGAAATCTATTTTTATTGATCAATTCGAATTGTCTCCCAGAGTTTATAATTGCCTCATAAGGTCCAATATATATACATTATTGGACCTTATGAATAAGAGTCAAGAAGATCTTATGAAAATTGAGCATTTTCGCCTAGAAGATGTAAAACAGATATTGGGCA